AGTAGAATTATTTTTTTCTTCATTTTGCTTTTTCTGACTAGTTTATGTTCCCTCTTTCGCTTCTTCATCTTGGACTGGATTGTCGCCGGTCTGACAACAGCCGTATCCACTTTTATCTGGAATGTATCTTCTGAAAGTGGGGAGGAATCTAGGCAATTGAGCCTTCCTGCTCTCGAATCAGAATCCACTTCTGAGTCCATTCATACCTTTAGAGCAGGTGCGGAAAACGAAGCTACCATCTATCATCGTATTCGCCTTCTCGAGGGCCAACAGTACTTCAACGTACCTCCTCAGCTTCACCCCGGTGATTACGAACGGCTTGTGCGCGAGCATTTTGATCAAGCGGTCAACGTTGACCATTTTTTTCAAATATGGGACAGAGATCGAATTGAGGGTCTTGGAAAATAAGGGCCTATTAGAAACTTTTCAATCTAATGATTCAGGAACCGAATATCGCGAGAATAATGGAAGTCTCGCCATATGAAAATATAAGGCAGGAAGCCGACGCCTTCATTCAAGCGAAGGTTGCCTCCGTAGATAATCCCGGGGATGCTGTTCAGCGCAAGCACATAGAGAGGAAGCTGAATTCCTTTCTGCAAGAGTTAACTCAACACCAACGCCAGTCCTCCATTTATAGGAAATTCTATAAGCATTTCACTAATGAAGACCTACGTCGCTTGTGTGGCCTGCCTTTACCGTGAAATAAACGGCGCTGGTCCTTTTTTAATGGCCAATGCCTGGGGTTTGGAAGCTTCTAGGCGAGGGGAGAGCGGGCGAGTGGGTCCTTTCTACCAGATTACTTTACTAGCTGGAATTCATTCAAAAAGAGTACAGGAACTGGTTTAACAAAAGGGGTCTTCGAACTACAGTGATCTGATACCTGGCTCTCTTGGTATGAAGAGTAGGTTATGTAGGCAATAACTTTCATAGGTTGTTTCGATCGCAAATGGCCAAATAAAGGTATTCCTGTAGCATTTGGGGTTATGGATGCTGACTTTATAGCGGGTAGTGTGGGATCCGTAGTCGGGGAGAAAATCACCCGTTTGATTGAGTACGCTAACAATCCATTTTGACCTCTTATTCTAGCTTCCGGGGGGGCACGCATGCAAGAAGGAAGTTTGAGCTTGATACAAATGGCAAAATCCTTCGCTGCCGCAATTGACCGCGTCTCTCTGCCTGTCTTCCTTTCTCAGGACCACACTTCATCACCAACCTCAAACTCCTGCGCTCTCCAGCGTGGCTTTACATTTCTATCCTTGCTTTGCTTCCCCTCACGCACCTCTGCGTGCAGTCGACCCTAGCAAAGTCATTGATATCCAAGCAGTTTTCCTCTTATCTTATTCCGGGCGGAGCCAACTCTTTCATTCCTCTGGTCTTCCAGGCGATCTCTCAGTGCTTCTATTCACCGAGTTTGGATAAGCAAACTCAGCTGTTGCCACCTCCCAGCGTCTCGGCTTGCCGTTTACCAGGCTCCTCAACAAATCACCAACCATCTCGATCTAACCATCCCTTTGTGGGTGGCGCTACTGAAGCGCAAGCCGGTTCCCTCCTCCATAACGTCCTCCAGAAATGACTCATGAATTTATTGTCTCGATCGGACGTTATGCTAACCGGAACTCCGTGGTTTCTCACTACTTCCTTTCAGAAAGAATAATACGAAAAACGGGAGCCCTGGTTCTAAGAGAATCTATCAACCACCACAAAGACCCAATAGACGCTGCTTTTATGCAGAAAAAAACATGAATACGAAAATTAATAACATTACGTAATTTATAGGGCTGTTCGCCTTAGAAGAAGCCCGGCTCCCGTTCTTTCTATACTAATAAAATAGTCAGGCGATAAGACTAAGACGACGCGGAACATAATTAGGCCCTTAGCCCCGGTCCATGGGGAAGGTCTAAAGGCTAACATCTCATGCGCGGCCAAGTCTACTACCTTAGAGCCATAGAAGCCTTTGCTTAACCATGGCTACCGACGAGGGCTTTCGGCGACCAGGCGAGCAGCTCCTCTATAAAAGGCTATGCTATAAAGCTTCCAAGGGCTCAACTATACTCAGCTATAGATCTTTAGTTATAAGGGCTCACCATGCTATCTCAGTCTAAGGAATTTTGGGAAAAACGTATTAAATGGTAAGGTAAACAATGGTTGGTTATCTTATGCTATAAGATAGCGCTACCTTGATCTAATGCTATTCCTTACTAAAGGCGAACGCTCATGCTACCATGGTAGTAAGGAAAGTACTATAGATCTTCGCCCACCATCACCATGAATTATGGGACGCTGGTCTGCCGAGCATGATCAGCCACACTGAGACTAAGACCGAAATCGAATTCGAATCGAAGACCACAATCACTCCTCTTTTTCTGCTTCTGCTAGGATTTTGTCCTGATAGCGCCGTGCTTGTTCAAGAAAGAGTTCCTTTGACGGAGAGAAAGACTCCGGGGCTAGATAGTCACTGGCCTATCGCCTTGAGCCTGAAGACTATCAATTCCTTTTTTAAGTAAAGAAAGACGGAGCACTCGCGGCACACAGACCATATCCTATCCAGTGAGTAGGCGGGGACATGATGAAGTCTTCAGGTCATGAGCCTGATGATTTTCCTCTACCCCGCTTTGAACATTCTCCTTTATATAGAGAGAGACACTGAACCCCAACCCATTAAAAAAAGTGCCACATCAATTCGATTTCACAGCACCCAGCTTAAAGACATCTCGATATCGGATTTCCAATGGTCCTTTGAACGGTCAGCAAAGCAAAGTACGCCATAACTTAACTATAGGGTCCATGTTCATGATTTGAGAGAGTATGGACATCTGTCAAAGATGCCAGGGAGGGGAGGGTGAAAAAAGGCACTAGTAAGGTCGGTATATAAAGCGTCTTTCCTCTTCGTTGACTTGGACAACTGCTTTTCAAGAGGGTGGCATGGAAGAGGTTTAAAAGAAAGACCCGGAATCGGAATCTAAGCCGAAGTGAACCTTTCCTTCAAAGCCTTGAGACTGTGCCCTGGATGCTTAGAGAAGAGGCGAAGGAAAGAACCCGTCGTCTTCGGAAGTAAGGAGATGGTGGACTGCTTATGAATCAAGAGGAGCAGGCTAACTCTAAGGCCTTTCCCTAGGGTGGAAGTCAACAACAGAAACTATCTTCATTGGATCTAGTTAGCCGGTTCCAACTTTTGCCTTTAGTTCGATCTCTGCCACCGGTGTAAGCCTATCCACTCTTACTGTGAGAGTTTCCGGTGTGCTAGAGCAGAGAATGCGCTGTGAGGAAGAAAAGGCCTCTTTGGCAACTATGGAATACGGTATTCACGAATCAACTGCTATTTATTGAAGGCCGGGACGAAGCCAATCACACATTTCTACTTTCGACCAGGTAAAGATATCCACATCTGAGGAAGAGCAGGGATAATCGTAGACTAAGAAGAGAGGACGCAAACACATTCATTGAATTGGACAACTTTGTTAGCAAGAAGCGGTTAGCCGTACTCAGTTCCAGGCACGCTTTCCTGATTCGTGAACAGGGGATGAGAATGTCAAACCTTTTCTTGCAAACACCTCTTCTTCTATCCCTTAAGCCGTACGAAGGAGCTCCGGGAATGTGAGCAAACCTGGCTAGAAGTCTCTTTCCAGCAATCTCTAGATATTCTCCTACTTCTCTTGAAGCAGCTTTCGTAGCAGTATTCCCAGTGTCAATAAGAGTCCCACTCTCACCGGCCTTCGTCGTGGTGGTGTATTCAAAGAGCTCTCCCAAGTAGGATATACCTATAGAGCTATCTAAAGATTGCTGCTGCCCTAAGATAAGAGATAAGTAAGAAAATCGTTCTATTGCTTTCGGTCCCTTGAATGGAGTCACTCTACCTTTGAGCGAATTGCTATTGAGTATTTAGTTTCCTTTCCGGGCAGCTAGGGGCATGCGAGCTCCCTTTTTGGGGGTTTGACCGGTAAGCCTTTTAGGAGTTCTCTTTACCTGGGAGAGATTTCTTTTCTTGGCCTTTGTAAAGTGATTACTAAGACTAAGGTATTTTTAATATCTTATTAAAGCGGGAAGCATTGAACTGTTAAAATGCCATCTAAGCCAGTTACATTGGTAAGCCCTACGGAGGGCTTATTCCTTGAGATTCCTTCTGGCTTTTGAAGAGAGGAGTCTAATTAGGACTCCTTTAATATAATAGGCTTAGATACTTTTCTATATAAGCCATGGAGGAAATGGGCTTTGCTTTCACTAGAACAGAGGTTCTCGAAAGAGACCCTATGCTATGGGAGAGCTCCTTCTTCATAGTGATGATCATGAGATGGATAGGAATATTTCACCTAGAGGAACCGCTAAGGATTGGGATCCAGGTCTCTTGTCTATTCAGTTAGTCAGAAAGCTAGATCAAGAAAGGGTAGAAAAAGAAGAGGAAAGGAAGGTTTGGATTATTCTTGACTTATTAGTAATGGTGACTCATTAACAGGGATTTGGCTTGCTCGTAAACTATTTTTTCTCTTTCGTTTAGGAATTATCGTATTCTAATTTATTTTTAATTTATATATTATATTCGATTTCGACATCGAATTAGACTCATCCAACGCGGAATGAATCGACTCAAGGACAAGGAGAAAGAATGGTGTCTTTGGTCTTCTACGGAAGAGAAGTAGGTTACTCTATGTGAATTCACGATGTCGGACTGTATAAACTGGCTAAAAAGTCAAGCCCGATTGCCTGCTTTCCTATTCTATACATACTCAAAGACAGTGACCGTAGGAAAGCTTTTTGCCCCTTCCTTTGATTGTGTTCCTGACCAGAGCAGACAAAGAAGTGAGGTGACCAGCTGACCTGCTTGTATGCCTGTTTCGGGTTGCTGTTCAAAGGGTAAAAGAGGTGACAGATAAGACAGATGCCAAATGTCTTAGAGAAGGAGCTGCACATGAAGGGGAAGAAACCCTCTTACTTTACTGTGATCGTATCCGCTCCTAGTCTTTGAGCCGTTTAAGCTCTTTCTTTTGGTGAATAGACGGTCCTTGACAGTGAATCAGATGCATCGTATAATAAGAGAGAGGCTGCACATAAAAAGAAAAGGGGAGTGAGTGGGCTAATGGCCCTAGCACACTTAGATAAGGCGAGGTTCTTAACGTAGCAGCCCTTTCTGCTGAGTGAATATCCCTTGCTTCTTAGCGCTCCGTGGGGGGCTTCTATCGAACGTTTTAATTTACTGAAGTAAGGCCCGCCCTTTACCTTTAGGTCAGAATGCCGCTATCATGTGCGGATAAGCCTTCCGATTAGCTGACTGAGACCATCTCCGGCTTCTAGCTGGTAGAACTAGATAGCTGTTAGAACGTCAGGGGCGTAGCGGCAAGCTATGGCAGTTTATTAAAGTCTGTAGCTCCTCAACGAAGGTAGGTCGGCTAAGCCACTAAGGAAGAGTTTTGAATCAATATCTGCTATCTGCCCACTGCCCATAAGCATGTCTGAATAAGCCTGCTGATTAGCTTAGCCCACCCCGACCGACTCTTTAGGAAGGTGTTATCTATTCCAAAACCAAGCTATCTATACCTGTAAGCCCACGGTTTCATTCCAATGCTTTGATTAGTTACGAAGACGTGAACCTTTACCTTTGTAAGTACAAAATCCTTAATCTTTAATCAGTTTTGGTAGTGAACGCACTACTCAAGCGGAGTAGCCAACATGCGCACATCATCCCCATAGGAGAAAGAGTCTCAAATAAAGGAACCCGATAGGCTTGAATGGGATGGCTTTTCTGGATGCCCCAGAAATGAGGCCTCCTCAGGGCAGAAAGGCTCTCAAAAGCAGGCGCGTACTAAGCCATTCCACTTCCCTCGTCCCTCGGACCATGAGCAGTGGTAAAGGCGCTTTAATCCTGGCTCATAGCCTTCCTCAGACCTTATTGACACGGGACGAGTCGCTATGATTCACTACGAAAATAGAAGCAGATGCACTAATCAATTCGAGCTAATTTACTCATCCCACCTCGAACTCTCATTTAGCGCATCGACTTTAGCACTACTTATATTATTCTAAATTCTAATCCAATTACAGAAAAGAAATCTACACCAGCGTATCCAGCATCAAAGGACAATAGCTCGTGTTGATAGGACTATCTTCAAGTGTTTGACCAAGGGTTGGAGTATCCAAGGTGAGCTGAAGGCGAACTGTTAGAGTAGATAAGCAGGTCTACCTCAGAGAAGATCATGGAATCATAACAGCACAGAAAGAGACGCTCCGAACTACTTCCGCTTGAGGTTGGTCGTATCACTATCGGTATTACAGAATAAAGAAGAGGAGCAATTCGCCCTTACTCAACCGATAAAAAGAATCTGTCTTCAGCGATTCTTTCTTTAAAGCGAAAGTGAAAGCGCAGATCGAGGCTTGTCGAAGATAAGGGACTCGACTTCCCCTGCCTTATTAAGGACTTCCCAACTTACCTAGCGGAAGAAAAAGAAAGGGGCAAGGACCTATAAAAATATCTAGGTCACTTCCACCAACAACTAAAGCTATTTCTTACTGGTGTGGATTCTCCACATAGAAACGATGGGATCTCTACAACTTGTTCCACAAACTCCAACTACTAGAAAGACTGAAACTGACTCCAATCAGTCAACTACCATCCATGAGCGGATACCATCGAGTAATGGCCTTTGTACATTAAAATATAATGATTCTTCTCTTTCTTTCATTCAAGTAAGATAGCGGGTCGAGAAAGACTAACAGCTAGCTCTCTGGATGGAGACGGGTAACTATCAATGAAAGGTGAGATCCGAATACGTGCCTTCACCTCATCGAAGGTTTAGAATCCTTGGGCAATAGCAGCAGTACAGGAAGCATCCAATTGACACAGATGTGGCACTTCCTTCCTTTCCGATCGGGAGGCACGTATCGAAGGGAAAGAGGTTGGAAAAGCTCTTACATTCATTCGAGAATAGCACTACTAGAGGGGAAGAGAGAGCACCAGATCTATTTCGGACAACTAATTCGGAACCTGTTATTAGTCCATGTGAGGAAGAAAAACGGTGCAAACTAAGGCTGTAAGGCGGAGCAAAAGATCTGAGACCCGCTCCTTTCTCCTCCAAAGCCATCTCTTCTCTCTAAATGACGGACTTCATCTCTTCTATTCTATTTATTTATAAAAAAGCACCCATCATCCCTTTTTCTCTTTTAACTAACTAAAAGAAAAACCATGCCTCTGCTAGGCAGCGTGTGGAATGGCCGGACCCTCTTGGATATATAACAAAGCAAAGGCTCTCCGTCTATGAAGTCTAAGAACTGCTGGTCCATCGTATATGGGCAATGTATGGACGGCGGTTCCGGGAAAGAAAGAAGCCCGCCCGAACCCAACTCTGTATACTTAGCCGGAAGCAGGGCATTCCACCGATTCGACTTAGAGAGAATTTCCCCTATAGAAAAAGAGCTTCTTTCCAGGATTCTTTCTTTAAATTAAAGGACTACAACTATTATCTGATAGTGAATAAATACATTACTCTGAGCCCCAAACCGAATCGGAGGAATAACGCTAGCGAGGGCCAAAGCTCTGCTTGGTCCACCACCTGGGGATAGCTAAGGGGTTACTTGGGAACCTACCTTTTAATAGTAATCCCAAGGGCATTGCTTGGGCTAAGTCAAAGTTGCTGATCTCTTTTTCTTCTATTCTGGGAAAGAAAGCTCCCACATCCTCTGCTGTCTCGCATCCATCGGGATGAGTCTTGCGTCTGTCTTCTCTTCGTAAACAACCTGTCCTCTCAAAAGCAAGTAAGCCAACTACCTTATTTAATTTAAGGAGTGAATCACATAAGCTAGAAAGAATCTTCCTAATGCTCCCATGTCCGAATCCGTACCTCTCTAGCTGCTGCAGTAGCAGGCACGTATCGAAGGAGAAGAGGAGTAAGTTCCTACCTTCTTTGAAGTCTTTCTTTGCTTGTTCAGGTAAATGGCATAAGCCAAGGAAGGGGTATTCATTTCAAGAGATAGAGTTTCAGATGTTCTTCTCCAGAGGATCGTCTCCTTGAGATGCTAAGAATCGAGGGTAAAGAGTCCTTAGCCCGACTTCTTCGTCTTGACTACTGATAGTGCCAGCACACTCCTTAGGCCGAACCGACCAATGGTCAAAGTAATTGAAATTAGACCTTTTCAGGCCGTTTTCACATCCGGATATTCTATTTTCTCTCCCGGTGACAACAAGCGCTTTCCTAAGAGGTACTTCTACTGCTACTAGGAATGCCACTTACGGAGACTGGCTCCCAAGGAGAGGGGCTTCTAGCCAAAAATCCAGGGGTTTTAAAAACTTGAAAGATTGAAATGGACGTCGCCGAGTGGAAAAGCATTGATGAACAAAAAGACGGGGAAAATGATCAACTGGCAGGATTGAACTCTCACTTAGGAGGGAAAAGCGATCTTTTTAAGGGGCTAAAAAGCCAAAAAGAAACAACAACTACAGGCGAACAAACCGGGGCATGGCAACCCCAACAACATCCTGCTGAAGCAGGTCAAGGATCCCATCTAGAGAATTACAAAAGACATGCACACCTAAATGACCCGAGCCAATCAGCACACCGATTTCCTTCGCTAAGAGGTTAAGGCAAGCATGAGTTCAACCCTTTTCTCATCGGGCCAGGATCGATAGCCGTTCGACCTGAGGGAAGTGCGGTCAGATTAAGAATCACCAATGTCTTGGTCTTTACCTTCGCTTCGAGGGACAAGCACCGCATCTAGGTAAGCGGCATCTAATTTAATTGATTCACCGGACCATCTACGAAAATGGAAGAGATGTCTGTTAAGGTCGGCTTCATGAAAGCAAGCAAGTTTAGCGAAAATAGAGATGGAAAGAGATGGATTTTGCCCAGCCGTTGTCAGATCAATTCCCATTCATTCTTTAATGGAATAGGGAAGGGGCAGAGCTGCGGCTATCAGGAATGGGCGCTAGCCTATGACTAAAAGTGCCGACTATCTATGAACTATGAATGACCAGGATCGGAATGCCAATCGACGAGATGAGCCTACGAAAGATTTCAAGTTCAGACTATGATGACTGGCATCCTCACTTACGCAACGAAATTGAGTTGATGGAGTAGCCAGTGACATTGAGTTATTCTCTTCGGTATCGCCTTCTCTCATGGTTAAAGGCGCCGCAAGGCACTCGACTAGAAGAAGTGGATGTTAGGCACGCAGGGAAGACTCTGACTATGCGCTGGCACTAGCCCTGGGCATGTCATCTTCTTTGATTGAAGGAACGGGACAGAAGAGAACCAGAACCATATCCTTCACACATTCAGTCTGATCTTATCTGCGCTATTGCCCGATCATAGCTGTACTGTATGAGATTACTTCTCCGTCTCCCCTGCCCTGTTAGAACAGTCTGGTCTGTAACAACACAACCTGAAAGGAAGCCATTCCTAATAGGAAGTTTCTAGCCGTCTTTCTTGAGGAGCGAGAAAAGTGACTAATAACCAAACAGCTCTCACTATGAAAAAGAGAAAAGTCTAGACTTTCTTCTTTCGACCCTTATCTTCTATCTAGACTGTCTGACTGTAGCCATGCCGGTTTCAGGGGAAGAATGGGAGACCTACACTTGACACTTGCTTTCGTGCCCCTTGGCTTCGCCTCTCTTCCCTCAACTGTTTGGGGTGTGAAGGCTTCTCCGCAAGCTTTCTCCGTGCTTACCCGATCAGCTCATTCTGGTGTGACAGTTGCTGATAGCTTCTCTTCTGGCGCTATCACACTCATTATTCTATTCTAGTAGTAGATAGTCAAGTGGCCATTCGGCTCCTAGCCTCTTTGCCCCTTCGCTTGGCGGCTAAGCTCTTTGTCCCTTTCTATACCTAAGCTCTTCACCCGCTTCGTCCGTTGCTAGTCTGACCTTCCTTTGATCCGACGGGACTGCCCTTTGGTTTGGTACGCTACTCTGTTCTGTTAGAGTCTTCGCTTAGCGACGAGAATCACTAATCTCGGCCTTGCGGGATAGAATAGATAATCAAGGCCCCATTCTTTCAACTCCAGTTGCTTTCTTTCTTTGACTTCAAGCCCACCTGCCTTCAAATCCAGATCGGACAATGGCGTCAGGTAGAACAAGTCAAGTAGGTCAGGGATTTCTTAAACTTAACAATCTAGTCCCTCCCCTGATTGATAGGGGAAGCTTCTGACCTTCATCTGTCAATTAAGTGGCTGTAGCTTCTGAACCGCGTCGGTACAGTTGCTTTCGGCGCCTGTTCAATTAGCCTGTTAGGAATAAAAACCTCTTCCGTCAGTCTTTGGTTGATCAGGCCCTTTGTTAGGCCTCTCCGTCTTCTCCGGGGGAACAAGTCCATTCCGGTCCAACTAGGTGGGACGCGGTGAAGTATATCGAAAGTAGAAATGATCTCCTCTACCCGCCGAACCACGGAATCGCTATCTCTTGTCCCTTATCTTCTTATCTTATCTGATTGACTTTCCGCCCCCGTCACCTCTTTAGGGATTATGATCAACAACTGGCACACCATAAAGAATAGGCTTTTGTCTGAAAAGAAGAATAGCATTGCCTCGGTATACAACCATTCCATATTCATTGCCTCCTCGTATTACGTATTAGAAAAGGTAACCAGATCTACTCACTTGGGTTCTTTGCATTTGGCTCGCTCGGAAATAGAGGCAGAATCGATTTCTGAAGCTTGGAAGGAGTACCCTATCTCTTATCTTAGAAATGGCGTTCTGTCAGATAAAATATGTTATACCAAGTTTTACTTCTTTTATAACATATTTTATCTGACAGAACGCTATGGATAAGAATTCTTGGTACCATTTTTTATATGAGATAGAGAACCTAAAAATCTTAAGCAGAACAAGCAGCGGGGGATGAACGCAGATAAGATTGGACTGATCGACTAGTAGGCACCATAAAGCAAGCAAAAAGGACGAGGGGTGATATAAAGAACTGAACACGTTTCCAAGATCATTGCCAATAGGATCAAGCCAGTCCTGCCCCACCGCGGATGTAAGCAGCAAACGGCATTTGTTGAGGGAAGGAGAATTGGGGACAACATTCTGCTTGCCCAGTCAGAAAGCTAGGCTCCATCTCAGGCGATGGGCGATATCTCAAGGAAGGAAGCCACTGATTAGAAATTGCACGAGTCTAGTTATAAAGGGGATTCCGCAGAAGGAGGAGTGGGTCAGATGGGGAAGGTAAAGAGAGAGTCTATTGAGCCACTTGGCACGGGATTAGTTCTGTGGCAGAATCAGTCGAAGTTCCAATGGAGTGATCGGTAAGTCCTCACTGAAGGAAGTCAGTAGCGAACCATGAGAGTCAGTCATTTTCTAGGGAATGTATTTCTCTGAAGGAAGTCAAGTATCTATCTAGTACTACGTGAGCCAGTCAACTGATTTTCTCACTCTTTCTAGGGTCCGGCAACCCTATGAAATGTGTTTTCTAAGCACTTCATGTTCTGGTGAAATATCTGAGCTTCATCCGAGACTTCCAATGCGGGTGAACCAGCCAAATTGGAATAAAGAAAATGAATAGGAATAGAAAGGTGTACTATCGATCAATGCCCGAGCCCAGCTAACATACCTAATGGGATTACAGAAATAGGCTATAAGAGATGGAAAAATGTTGTGGTAGGGTATTTCCTTGACCGAGCACTCCCTTTGAATCTTGTGAAAGAATGGGCTTCTAAGACTTGGGAGCAAGCTCTTGAAGATGTCATGCTCCTTGATAATGGCTTCTATGTTTTTAAATTGAGGAGTGAAGAAAATTGCAATGCTGTCCTAGGCGTAGGACCATACCATATAGCTGGGAAGCTTTTGATTCTTAAGAAATGCCAACCAACCGGGAGAGCATCTCTCCAAAAGCAGCTTTGCTAGTATCCCAATATGGGTTAAGTTTGATAATGTTCCTCTGGTTCTGTGGACACCGGAAGGAATGGAATACCTAGGAAGCAACATTGGGAATCCTCTCTACTTGGATAGTACCACCAGTACAATGAGGGTCTCTAACTTTGCTATAATTTGCATTGAAATTCAAGCTTCTTTCGTCGACACGCTGGATGGCGGAATGATAACCCGTGGCTGTGGAACTTCGGATGGTGGCGGAGACTTTATGATCTTGGAGGCCGGATTCACCAAATTATGCGGAAATGGCAATGCTGATGGCGGTGGAGATTGTACTGTGGTTGATGGTGCATTTCTGGCCTTCATCTTCTCAAGTGGAACAATGTATTGCTTTATCTAAAAATAAAAGGAGTCTTCGTCGAAGATGTCATCATACACGCATGCTGCCGTCTGCTTCTGGAGGTTCCTGTCTTCAACCATCGACTGTACTTGACATGTGGGTGCTTCTATCGGCCTTTGTACTTCCACTGTAGTAATGCTTTGAGCCTTTCTCACAATAAGCGGTTCCTGGACCGAAGAATTTCCATTCTCTGGTCTGTTTACATAATGCTTGGTGATCAAACTGGACGGATGAACCTGCTGATGCCTGACAATGTTGGCTGAAGTATTCTGTTGAACTGCCGGTTTCTGGTAATACAAGCGGTTGAATCGCTGGCTGAACAGGCTGCATAACAGGCTGCACGACCGGCTGTGCCTGCCCTCTGGCGTTGACTCCTTTCTGATTCGGAGTTGCTGACTGCAATGTACTGACTTGGTCCACATTTGCGGTCTTTCTGATCTGCCCTTTTTCAAAATCTCCTTCTTTGAAATTCACTCCTCATTAAGAAAAGCACTTCATCATAGCCGATAGCAATCTACGAACCCTTTAATGGCTGTCCCAGCAAGGACAGCGAGAATGACCGCAGAGAACAAGGCGGGGAAGCTCGCCTACTATTCCAACCCCCAAGAACCAGTGAAGGCGACGTCTCATGGTGGCAAAGAAAAAGAGGAAGCGCTCTTGTTGCGCGGACCCCACAATAAAGAAAGATGGAACACAAGAAGCTCAGTAGCAAGCCGTCTCATAGTCACCACTTGTCTGTCGTTTCAAGCTTCCAAAACAAGCAGAAAAACAATATACCGTTGTTCAATGCCCGGTTCAGCAGCTCGAAGTTCATCTTTGTTGTTTGCTAGAGGTACGATAGGACGGAGAGAGATCCACTGATAAGGCGGTTTTGGTGACATTTCTATTCTGTACCAAAACCATCTGTCTCGGTTCTGACCACAAGGCGAAGCCAAAAGGAGGGCATTTCTCAGCGACAGCGGAAAGAAGACCAATAAGGTGGGATCCGAAGGCTCAGTCCCTCAAAGCGTACGGGGAGGGTCGGCGTTGTCAGAAAGAGGCGAAGCCGAGAAAGCAGCGTGTACGGTACGGGTTTCGGTAGTGATCTACTTGATCTGGTAAGCTTAGGTTAGTGGAGGTTAATCTCGACAGGTTTCAAAGCTTCAAGCTTACAAAACAAGACCTAAGGAGTTTGGAGCCCTTGAGTTCTCCGCCGGTAATGGGAAGATGAGCTTCTCCATTGTAATGGTATCTGCTCGAGGAGCCTGTCCCTGCCTGCTTATCCAGACCAAACAGCAACCTTTGGTCCTTCGGGCTGAGGCTCAAGGCGGGAATCAAGGGTATGGGTTCAAGTCTACTTACTGGGAATGGGATCCCGTAAAAGGGCACATGACGAATGGGACCCCCGCCAATGGCATATGAGATGTGGATGATGGAGCTGGTTCGCGTAACTGGTACGTGTATAGAATCTTGCATCAAATAAGGAAATTCTTGTTCGCTAAGGAGTCTTGGTTTAGCAATTTTTCAATCATTAGTGGTTAAGTTGTTAAGGTTCATGTGGATTGGATTAGGAAGTTCGACTGAGCTGTGACTTTCATTCAGTTAAGGGAACTTCTCCCTAATAACTTTGGGAACGGCTTTGGTCGAGTCATCTTTTGCTTCCATCGTCGGCTGAGAAAGCCTTTGGAGGGAACATGCTGGGAGGATCCTTCCCCGTTGTAGCCATTGCACCTTCGTATTTGGCCTCCTCTTGTTCGTTTGTAGCTTCGGTAAGGTAAGTGATTGTCTGGAGAGGCTATGGCTTGCATTCCGTTAAGGGGTATATATGTCTTCCTTCGCTCGTCCTTAACTCGGAATCCCGGATTTCATAGTATCTTTTCTTTCGTAGGAATGCTGTATGAATCCTCGTTTGATTGTATCAAGGCTCGGCGGATATTGTCCTTTGGTAGTAGGGCCTGAGGTTCTGCTCTGCCAGTAGACCTCCTTGCAAACCATCCTTCCCGGTTAGTCTTCGTAAGAACAAAGCGTATGCTTTTGTAATCATGCTATTGGTTTGGGCAAGTTCCCTATCTTCATTGCTCAGGGTGAAACTATGCTTTAACAATATCCTCGGGTTGCAGGATTTCTTTCTTTCTTTCTGGCCGCGTAGCCCCTTTGAATACCAGGAAATCGAAGATGCAGAGAATACGCTCTTGTTCTTACAGAATGCAACTAGTTGAATAGGTTGTTTTGTTTGCGACGAATACGCTCTTTGACACATCTATTAGATAGATGCCCAGAGGAGGATGCTAGTGAGTTGTTAAGGAACTTCTTGCATTGCACATAGGGAAGGTGCGGAGCGGTTCTTTATCTTATCATTGCCCTAAGGTAAGGCTTGGAACTGAACTGCAAGTATATAAGAAAGGATATTGCTAAGAGTTAGCAGTCGAAGGGAGTTTGAACTGTGAAGGAATTACCGGTGCGCACAGAGAAGGGGGAGAGAATACAGAAAATACGCCCTTGACTATACGGAGGATAAGAAATTAGGCAGGACTGATTTCCCTTCTTATATTATTGTTGAGACAGGAAAGCAGTCAAGCGAATCGACGCATCTATCAGCAGTAGGAGTAGGACGTAGCGCATAAGAGGGTCTTAGGAATCGATCTAGATGCCCAGAAGAGGATGCTATCGAATGCCCTCTTTGACGGGCTTGTGCAAGAAGCCGATTATTCTACCATCTTTTCCAATAGTGCCATTTTATTGATGCTATCGAAGAAGAACCAACAGAGGTGACTAATACAGACGAGGAGAAAGAGAAACCGATACCTAATACAGACGACGAGAAAAAGAAACCGAAACCTCCTTGAAAGAAGGAAAAATGCCACATCAGTAAGAGAAGTGGGCAAAAAAGCTGCTCTCCTATTTGGACCACCTTCCACCCTGTCTCCCTCTCCATACATACAGAACCGTAGTTTATGGTCTCTTGTGTTTACAGCCCATTCTTCACCTTTCCTATAGCCAGCAAATCAAGGAGATACGGCTTAAAAGCCTACGCGCGTCAGGTTGTTCGGCTTCGGCCCTTCCTACACGTGACTACACGGAATTAACTTTACTTTACGGTACGGAACTAGATATGAATTTCATCCTCTGTTGGCGAGATCAGAGGCAACGGTGGCAGCAGCTGTGGATTCTGTTGATTCTTCATCTCCTCGCTTGACGCTCTCTTCAATTGCAGATCCTGAACCTTCGGTCAAGTTGCTTTTCTATCCTGAACTTTCGGCTAAAGTGGCTTCCTCCTCTCTTCTCTTGAACTTTCGTTCAAGTGGCTTCCTGTAGGGGCCTTTGAACGGGCCTTGGTGGGGATATCTCAAATGGGGGCTTACAGCTCATAACAGCAAGACATATTTTAAGACAGTTTTTATCGCCTAGCTGGGGCCGTAGCCATTACTCGTGTGGGGCCGTCCCTTGCTCGGCTATTCGAACTCGCCTTAGGGTAGGGCATACTTATTAGATCTCTTGAGGTACTATTGGCAGAGGGGAAGCGCCACTTAGAGACTTTGAATCTGAAGGAAGGCAGTCGGGAAAGCCCTAAAGGTAAGAAGGTCTTTGTTCAAGTGACTTAGCTTAGAGAAAGAAAACCGTTAGTGAAGTGTCGGGAGATGCGTACAGTTTCGGCACTCGAAGAAAAGCTACTTCTTTGATTGTTCCGGGCCGGGAAGTACTACTTGAAAGTCAAGCTCTTTGTTGCAAGCCAAGCAGAACAGAAGATAGAGGAAACTTTAGCTAGTAGACAAACTACTTTCGTTAGCAAGCGGTACTCTCATCGAGTAGGGCAAATATCATACCCAATCGAAAAAAAGGTCTTGGAATCGACTTATAGAAAACAACTGCTTTTCCGTTAGCGAGTACAGTTCAAGCGGAACTGAGACTTGAACCTGAGACTCAAGGTCAAGTGCCTACGTAACTATCCGGTCCGGTAAGTGAAAGTAAGAAGGCGTGTGGAAGGCAACTCTGTTTAGCCAGCAAGCATAGGAAAGAAATCCCCCCGGGGAACTGACTATTAATGCTAATCCATTAGTTCTAGCTCGAAGTTTGCCTGTCTCGAAGTTAGCTGCTTGGCATGAGTAGCTTGGGCAGTCTTAGTGAGTAGCTTGGCTTGCTCATGCGGGGCTTTGGAAAGAAAGTAACCAGGGAATTCATATACCTCGAGAAGTTTTTTGTTTAAAAGTAGATCGGGAGTTCAAGCAGATGTTAAATTAGGGTGAGGTTTACTATTCTAGTCTACAGGCCACTTAGCTAAACGAAATCCTGAGTATCGACTGTCGTGTGAGTCTCGACCAATGTGTAGCTGCCGTTAAAAGGCTATAAGTAACGGCATTCTCAGTTAAGATAACAGGATTCAAGCTTGCTTGTGTGTACGTGCTTGTTATAAGTAGATGTAGATGTGAAGGTGCCTAAGGTAAGGAACCCCCTTAAATACGTTGTTAGAGGCGTTGGCTATTCGTAGATCTGTTATACAGGCGATTTAGCTACTTTCAACCCTGAGTAGCGGGTATTAGGTGAGGGGATGGGGATACCTGCCGTTTCATTGTGGAACAAGCTACGCACGTTACATGTCCTTTAAAGCTACCGTTAAGGAAGTATCAAAGATAGGAGAACGAGATCCGGGCACTAGCGTTTTAAAGGAAACAGGGGTACTTATTAATGTGGGAAAAAGACGTATTAAATAAGTATGGAGGCGGTAGTGAATCTACTATTATATACGTATTTTCGGACGTGGGTGCGGGATGGATGGAAATTGGATAGTATGATCGCTATTTAAATTACGTTCCGTTCCGTCAGGGTCAGAGGAGGTTCATTTGCTCCATTTCCATATAGCTGACGTTTTCATGGGAAAGGCCTCTTTCCCGGCCGGTCGACATCCAAATCGATTGATTTGCAACCATTTTGCTGATATGAGGGAGCTAGTGCTTGCCTTAAGAAAGGCCCTCCTGAACCCACCGAATTCCATCCACATATAGCTGACGGTGTGTGCCCATCCAACTCTCCCTCTAAGCGGGCATCCGGAAGTCTACTTTTTCCATTTGGCCCATATGAAAACGGGTAGGATTTGGGTCGGGGGCAAGGTTCGAGAGCTTGGGATTCGATACCAAGAGATAGAGTAGAGGGTGGCAGGTTATCCCCTGCTTGGGGTTCAGGGATAGCCGGAGATGGATGGCATTCCTTTCTATATAGACTGGATTTCCAGCGATGGTGGATTCGGAGTGGAGCCGGTCGAGGGAACAAAAGCAGGACTGAGAGTCCATTGCCTTGAATCGAGAGGAGAGGAACGAAATCAAGGGGGGTGCTTTATTGGTGTTCTGTTTGATGTCCGATGCTCGGTCCAATTTGTGAATTATGATTGATTGGTTCGATTGGCTCGAAGGTTGCCCCTATCACCCCGCCTCAATGCAGAAAGAAATTACGGGTTTCTTTTCAGCGATAGTTGAGTTCCCGATCCCTTCATTCAATCTCACTCAATGAAAAGAAGGGATAGTGCCCTTTCTCCCGACTTTTATTTCTGAATTTCTTTATTTCGAACTTATCTGACGGACACAGCTTTTGCTGCCTGCCTTACAGTACAGCTTCCAACGAAATGCTCTATAGAAGGGCGGGTGGTGCAATAACCACTATGTTTCAAACTAAGTTCACCATCTTGATTCATACCGATATCCATATCGAAAAGACTACATCTATAGCCCTTCGCCGGGGTAGGTGCAGTCTTTCCCTCTTACGTAGCCAATCTCGATTAAAGAAAGATTACTACAAGCAACTACGAAAAAGAGAACAACCTCCGGCTTTGTCAGTTCATTCACACGTTCTTGCTATATAAAGATGTATAATAGTAGCCGTGACCTGTAAGCTCCCTGTGCCCTATGAGCTCTGATTGGATGTGAACCTCTTCTCTGTGAGCGTACCCAAGTTAAGGTCATCATTTCACTCTTGATCTGGAGTGAATTCAAAACAGGAACTTGCTTTCCACTGTTACCTTCCAGTCAACTTGTCCTACATCTGAGATAGACTTTCAGCAACCTTTCCGTCTCATTTAAGAAGTAAACAAAGAAGTCATTCTAATCTTGTTAACTGCTTCTAGCTCAACTCAGATAGATGGAGAAAGAGAAAGAACCGTAACCTTACTTACGAGTTTTAGATCAACAAGAGGAGTAACATAATGAAAATAGAAAACGGAAAGCTGCTCCTTCTTATTGAAAGCATAACATTAGCTCTTGCTTGCCATATGGTTCTGGCATACTGAACTTATTATAAGAAGCACCTCACTCTCGGCTCAAATAAGACCAAGCCAATTTCAATGAAATAAAGAAAAGGCTTTTCATGTCATACGGCTCCATCAATCAGTGGGATAGCGGTGTCATCCTAGCATAGATCTTTCTGCGTAGAGATGGATTCGATCCCAGAATTAGCTCTATCCCACCTCCCATGATATGTGTTAAGCATATGGTTTAGTGGCAGTTGAATGAAACCAGAAAGAGCGGCAGTGTTATCCTCTTTGACATGAAAAGCTGCTTATCAAGCAGTTCCCACTCCGAAGGAACGCTTTCCGCTCCAGACTGAAAGCGGGATCTATTAGGTCCTGAGACAAGTTGTTTGAGTTATTATGCTCCTTTCCTTCTTTGAGGAAATCTATCACGTCGGAAGATTTACGGCGTAGTAAACAAGAAAACCCGAGGGGTCGGTTGAGCTATAGAACAATTCCGTTTATTAGCAAGCCTTTCTCCCACGAAATCAGTTAGCAGAATCTATCCCAGAAGAGAAATTGGGATAAATTTGTATTGCGGGAATCCGCATTGAACTGCGCCCGGGCTTGATTGCTGGAGGCCCTACTACTTTCGATGAACTCTCTCAACGTGCTACTGGACTTGAGGAAGTCCTAATTGAACGGCACGCATATGGTAATGTCACAGATAGAAGTCGGAGACCTCCTAAAGGTAGCAAAGAAGAAAAAAAGAAAGTATTATTTATTATTTGAGGTACCCCCGTTCACTCCGAGGCCATTCAACGGCCATTCCACGAGGTAAGCCCGCTAACCCCGAAAATCATAACGTTTTCTTACGACTCCGCTCATGAGAGCAGATTATTCATCTTATTCCTCCTGAGACTGAGAAAAGAGTTCAACACGAAAGAGGTTACGAGGAAGACTTTCCCCACTTAGATCCGCGAACACCTTAGCTCCTGAGTCAGAGAAACCAACTCTCGCATATTCCGTTTTCAAAATAAAAATTTCCTAAAACGGAGATAGGCATAGCAGAACGAGGAAATCTTACTTACTTACTTATTCGTTTAGGGTAGTGGTAAAGCGGCAGGACACGACGGTCCTGGAGTCGATGGTTCAACAAGCCCATCCCCAAATGTCGATGCGAGGAGAAAGAATCATTTTTCTATAGAAGGATTAGGTTTAAGGGTCCTGCTCTAATCCATTTTTTCGAGCCGGCCGAAGGCTATGAAGCAGCCAGCTCTGCTGAGTCAGGTTCCCCCCGGTTCATCTGGATTTGACTATTCATCTAAAAATGTATCTACGTCAGGGTCTGAAAGCCCAGTTGTTACACTATTGCCCCTGGAAACAGACAGCAAGATGGGAGCGGAACTCCTCCTTCTTTGTTAGGCCGATCTACTAAGAAAAGAGAGGTAAGAGGTGGGGTCCATCGTATCCCATAAGGTAAATAAATACCCGTTCTTCTTGGTAGAAAGGGCTAGCCGTCATGAACATTTACCTCTCCCTTTCTCTTGGCATCGGTATCCATTCTTTCTCGTAATTGTGATCTGTTATTATAGTTGAAATCTCTTCTCTTCTCCTTTCGTTCTCTTCGTATTTTATTTTGGTAACTCTCTAGGAGTCATGTTTAACCTTGAATGCTATTAATAAATTCTACAGCAATAGTCCCTCGGACTCGGAAAGTAATAACGAAAATGGCTAACCCAATAGCAGATTCCGCTCAATCTTTTACACCGATGTATCGTACTCTCTCGAGTAGGTCATCATAAGAAAGCAAAATCTTTCCGGTTCAAGTCCGTTGAGTGAAGAATTGGCTTTAGGAAGAAGAGAGCGATGGGGAATCATCTCTGTTCTGCTGCCTCTGCCGCTTCTTTTCTTGTCTTCCTATGCAACGCTTTCTCGTTTCTACTAAGATAGAGAGGGGTCAGGTTTGTTTGGCATCTATGCCCCCTGCCCTACACCAAACAGTATGGGAGCCTTTCCGCTCGTACTGCTCACACTTATGGAACTTGTGGATAAGCGTAGCAGAAAAGAATAAGAAGACCTAGTTCTCCCGAGCTTATAACACAATTATCTGATCTTCTTAAAGTGAAGAAAAAGGGATGAGAAATGGTAGTAAGAAAAAGCAGGAAAAATATTTTTAGGTCTCAAAATCAAGCATCAAGGAGTTATGTGCGCGCTGCGCCCCTTTCGTTGGAGCGCTTTGCTTGACCTTATCGTTGTTCTCTAGAAAGAGTTGCTTTTAAGAGATATATCCCCCCGCTTTCCTCACATACCATGGCAAAGCCAAACTCAAACTTTCATTGGATCGAGAAAGGCAGTAGTAGTAGTAAAAGCTCCTACTGAGCAAAAGCGAATCTCCCCCTTCTACTGTTTCATAGACAGAGTCAGAGTCCTCAAGAAAGATTTTGGAACGTATTTAAAGGGGCATTGTGGGCGGAGATGGAAAACACTAATTTTCCGTAGTTTCCGGGATTCTTTCAGCTTAAGATTGTGATTGATCAAGTGATAAGTAATGTTATGAGGGGTTTGTTTCATTTTCCTCATGTCTTGAGACGCGCACATATGCTTGTATCGTTCCTACTATCAATCAATCCGTCATACAGAGGCATAATTCAAAAATAATAAAACGAACTTCCCCTTTTAGGTGTTTTGGTCACTGCGTCTCCGATCATTGATGGTCCGACTTTCCGCTTTCAATAAAGAGGGCTTAGCGAAAATAAAAGGAAAAGAGTGACATCCCTTATGGTCGAGCACTCAAATCGACTCTATCGGTCGAGCACAAACTGTCGTTTCCCTCTCCCTTGTCACTCGCGTGATTCGAATCAATCAAGCTACTTTCCTTTAGTGGATCTATTCCTGCAATTGCGAAAGCGTACCAATATAAGATCCTCTATCCGGGGTCACTCTCACTAGAAGTAGGAGCAGCTACGCTATCGTATTTTGACCCTCTCCCGAGAAGAGTCATTGCCTCTTCCATCTATCTTGCGTCGTTCCCGCATTCTATTCTAGTTGGGAGTTTCATTGCAAATAACGCTATCTTTTGCTTAGGGGATAGGCATCTACCTCGAAAGCGAGAAGGTCGGACGCAATCTAATAGTAAAATATCTGTATGATTAAGCCACGGGTCTGATCTAAACGACTTCCATATATCTCTAAGAATCTTAAAAGTTGCTTCATATCTAGTAAAAAGCATTCTATTCATTTCGTCTCCTTCAAAGGAGATACCTGTTTACGGTACCATCGGAAGAGAGAGAAGCTTAAAGTAAGTAGGAGTCGATCGTAGCTTGCTGCTGAAAAACGTAATAGGCTAGCGCGGATCGCTTCCACAACAACTGATACTGAAGTCCACGCAAAATTCGATACCTCAGTTGACGAAAAGAGGGTTGGAAACTGATCCTAGTAAAAAAAAATGTGTAATTGGCAAGAGTCGGCTTGAATTAAAGCTCGCAACTACTCATTCTCGTAAGTACCTATTCTTTAGTCTACGGAAGGAGCCTTGACTTCACTCTTTTGTCTCAGTGAAGGCGGAAGAGAAGAGTGAGGGAGACAACATCTAAATAAAAATTCCGTTCCGAGGGGAAGAGTTACGCCTTCGGATCGAAGCCGCTGACAGCGCCTTCACCACTACCAACCACTACATTAGTTATACCATTCCCCAATTGGTTATATGCTGTCTTCTTATATCGTAATAAGTAGCTTTGGTTGTGAGGAAAGAAAGAGGTCATTGCCCTACATGCTCTTGCCTATATCATTATATCACTAAACCAGAAAGAGATTGGGGTTCCGCAGTGCCGATACTCTACATATTCTTACTAGCCCCTTCTGCTGTCTCTACTATTCCGCTTATCCTGACGCTGAGAAGCTGTCTTCTTAAGGCATACCCGCCTACCTCCATTATTCTGCAATAGTTCTCCTTCAAGATGCTATGCTTGGATGAGCTGTGAGAACGTCTGGAAGTTAAGATTCACCAAGTGTACGCGATACTTGATGGCCCTCCCCTGCTTCTTATGCTCCACCTTGTAGGCATTCCTTGTTTATCTTACTAGCTAACCGAGGAACTGCGGGTCTTGATCGATCATAACGTATTCCTATCTACCTCTCGATCTTTTTTTCTAAGCCTGTACCCGAACTATCTAACTGAACCTTTTCAATGCATTGTACCGGGCACTACGGTGAGACGTGAAAACACCCCTGCGCATCTTTCACACAGCCAGCCTATTTCTTTCTATTCAAAAAGGATCGACGAAGGGCGATATACTAAGCATCTAAGGCGCGTTGAGAAAGCTTTTTTAAGAATGAAAGTACTCACTCCTCTACATTCAACACAGTTAGGAGCGACATCAATTACCTAATTCCCAGGGTGGCAGGCCTCCGCCTCCGCTTTTCTTTTCATTAATGGGTACTTATGCCGCGGGTGAAACTACTGGCTCTGGCTCCGTATATGGATCAATTGAAATGGGTTCCGCCTATACCCCTGCTACTGATGCTGCTGAGCCAACGGGGTCTAAGGCTATGAATTTCAAACTGGAAGGGATCCGGGGCGAGGTACTACCACCCCTGCTTCTGCTGGATCAACTGTATAAAGTTCAATGAAAGAAATTTGATTTTCGAATATTATTTATATCTATTTAGAATAAATTCTTCTTTTTGAAATAGAAAATTTCTTTCAAAGTCTCCATTCTATGGGTATCCCTCACTCTACTTTAAGTAACATGAATTCAACTTTTTCTACTATTAGGCATGATGTGCGTGTTCCCGTTGATAAGTTTACACCACGCGGGAATATTACCCTAGTCTTACTAGTAGTACGCCTTCTACCCGGGTTAGTCCTCACAATATCCGTTACTCTCCGCTGGACCCTAATTATCATAATCCTTTTTCTTTGGGGGCAGCGCTTATACAAAAACAACCCTCCCGTAGTACTGCTTTGAAGGGCTATAAGATAGTGAAAACTACGCCTGGTATGGATAGTCTTTGCATGGGTTCTCTCCGCTCGATCATTTGAATGTTCTCCGTAAATAATCCTAAGTTGTTTTAATTTACCTGATTCAGGTTTTCAAACGAATTATCTAAAGAAATCTCTATGGGTGGTCTTCGCTCTATTGGCTCACCTTTCGGTGTTAAGCTCTCGAATTCAGTTATATTTCAATCTATGGCTCTAGGTCTTACTGTGTGGTGGGGTTTACTTCCTGAGCATATCATATGGCCGCCTGAGATATTATCTATCTTTGATTCTGATTGCCTGAATCAAGACAGTGTTCCTGCTTTGATAGAGCCGGTATTCGAACCTCTTGATAGAGCTAAAACACTTAAGCACTGTCTTAACGAGTGCAATAAAGCCATGCAGTCTGAGGTTTATAAGGGTGTGGGATCCACAGTGTTCGGTGGTGCTCTTCTATTAGCATGTCTCTTAAGTAATTCCAATTAGTGTGTTCTAAGTTATGATTCGAAGAGGGCTATTCCCCGAAAAATGCCTTTTTTTATAAATGTTGGGGTTATAGGTTATATAAGAGTCATTCCATTTTGAGTGGTTCCCAGGTCGTTGAAGGGTACTTTCTACCCTCACAAAAGTATACTTCATATGACATCATATGAAAAGAAGAAATACCATTAATCGTGGTTAACCGCACGTACGGCAGCATAGAGCTTCGATCTCGAGGAGAGAGTAGTACCATAAGACAACTTCGTATTCCTATGCCGATGTACCCCCGGCTAGGGTTTGTTTCGCCATTCCTTTAGATAAAGACCACAGAAAGAGAAGTAGAAAAGACAGAAAGAGATGTTTCCCGTGTGAATATTCAGAATGATTGATTTCCGCTCAGCCTCCCCTTGCCTTACCCTAGAGATAGTGATCTCTCTCCCTCATTCAGAGAATGAACTAGGACCTTGAAAGATGTCAACTAACTTCATTCCTGATTGAGCCCGGCTATTGGGATCTTCTTTCCAGAGAGGCTGAAAAGAAATGATATTTTTTCTTTATTAGAAAGGTGTAGTAGATGAGCTCTATCTCCTGGTCGAGATGTGGATTTCCTCTATATGGTGGAAGCTCTCTCTCCTACGTCTTCTTGATCTCTTAGAAGATCGAAAGACTGACTTATTCAAGAAAAGGAGAGAGAGGTCTAATACCACCTTGTAGATAGACAGAGTTACTTCTGTTAAAGGAAGAAGAAAAGACTGGATTACCAACTTACTAACTCAAAGACGTCTTCCTTCTTTCCTGTTCCAGACCTCTTAACCGAAAGGGCTGTTGTTTAAAGAGAGATTCCTGCCTTGCTGCTGAGAAGAGGCCTCTCTTCTACTTTTTCTCTAGGTGCTCTTCTGACTTCCGCATTTTAAAAACTTCGAAAAAAGGGCCATTGAGGCAGCCTTCCTTACCCTCTGCTCCTGTAAGAAGGTAGAACATCCCAGTTGAAATAGAAAGAAGAAAGCTCCGCAAATAACTAGTTATGGAAGCTGGAAGTACGAAAGACAGAGAGAGCTCTGCCTAAGAAAAAGACCTAGTATCCCCGGGAACTGAGAAAGAGTACGAGCTTCTTTCGCCCTCAACTCCAACTCAGGAAGCGGGAACTCAGACAACTAGA